TCCATGTTTCATTAATGGAAATTTTTTGAGGTAATGTAGTGAGTCTGAGTATGAGTAATAGGCTCTGGTTGTTCGCCGTTCCAGAATTCTGGTTTAGGCAGTGCCTACCACCCATACAGACATCGTGTTTTGATCTAAGATTTCAATTCTTCCATGTTTCCGCAGTAGCAGTTCCATGTAGCTAAGGCCAAAAATAGGGAAGAAACCAGTATTTCCACGACTCTACCAACCGGTCAATTCGGTTCCACTTAATCCCCCTTTCATGGCCACATATCTTTCCGGCTAAGCTAAGGAATGGGAAATCTTTCTCCTGTTAAATGAATCAAATGGTTCATCTCATCCGGGAAAAGCCATCTCTTTCTCAACAATGTCTTTGTCATTTGATCCACTAGCGTTCCGTTAGATAGGAACAGATTTGATAAATACTGATAACTCTCGGATCGAGTATTAGAACGGAAAGACCCATTAGATACTGAACTATTGGTTCTCTGACATCTCTGGCGATGAATCAACAATTCGAAGTTATTTTCTTGCGTATTCTTGCTGAACCAGCTTTCAGACAGCAATTCAGGAGGACTTGTTAGGGAAGTAAGAAGCCCCTTTGCCATCTCTTGATCTGCAAAGAATTCTCGACGTGAAAACACAGGCGCATCGAAAAAGAATGGATTCGCAGGGTCCCAAAGAAATTGGCTTATTTGAAATTGAAAAAAGACTTGGTCTTTGGAAAATCGATCTCGTGTCTGGTACTGCATGGTTCCACTCTGCAAGAACTCCGAATCATTCTCTTCCGAATCATTCTCTTGATGAGAAATGATCCGCGTGCTCAAAAATGACCTGGACCAATAGGGAAATCCCAATTCATTGGGACTTTCGATCCAACCAAAGAGATCGGGGGACCCTATTCTAGGAGCCCAAACTATGTCATTGAAGAAATCCTCCTCTATCTGTTGCAGGTCGCCGTCTCCTTCTCTAAATGCAACCCCTTCTTCCAATTCAAACTCCGATTCGTCTTTTTCATAGAGAAATTTCGGATCAACCCTCGAACCAAATCCATTTTGCATCATAGCGAAGGGATTCCTTCGTTCGGACCGAAGAAGCAATGTCACTCGATCATTATCAAACTGACTGCCCTCTTTTTCTGTCCGAGAGGATAGAGTGCCTTCTCCTTCGAATACTTCTAATAGGCCACGAACTAGAGCAGAATCAGTCTCAACCAAATAAGAAGTGATCCCATTTTTTTCATCGGGTCCGGGTAGAGACCAAAGATCATGAGCGACCGATCCGGCAGAACAACTCAAAAGATAAAGAAGTCTCGTTAATCTCTTCATGCTCGTGGCAAGCTCGAAGTACCAGTTGTACAAATCAGAACTAGGGAATCTCTTCTTCAGATAGATAGATATAGGATCTAGGGAGCCATTCCTTAGAAGTACATTTTGTGCAACAGCCCTTCCTATCTGATAGAAAAGGATCCCATGATCCTGAACCGGTCTTACCTTGGCTCGCAAATTCCAAGTTTGTCTATGAAGAGCAGATAGAATTGTATGAGTGTCTAGAGTGGATTTCTTCTGTGCAATACTAATGGATAGGGCCTCATTGGTAAGTGCTACAAGATCTCGTACACTGGAACCCATGGTTAGGGACCCGAATCCATTAGGATGGGACAGTTTCTTTTCCAAGTGAAATCCCCTAGTATAGGAAAGAGTGAAAAAGTGCTTTCGTTGTTGTGGAATAAGAAGCCTTCGTAGCTTAAGGCATGTATTTAATTTATTCGGAGCTATTAGAGCGGGATCCACTTTTTGGGGAATATGAGTCGAAGCAATAACAAGGATATTGCTAGTGGAGCATCTTTCACAATCCCTGGAGAGAGAGTTCACTAATAGACCGAGGGATAAGTCATTCGACCCACGCACAGACAGATCATGAATGTTTGGAATCCATAGTATGCAAGGGGACATTGCTTTTGCTAATTCGAATGGAAGGCGGATACGAAAACGAAATCCAAATTCCTCTCGTAGGAGTCTCCACCTCGCCGTAGTTAGCTCATTTAGCAGCTCTATATCATCGATATCAAGGTCATCATCGCTATCGCTAGCGGCACTCTCATCACTATCAATAGCGGCACTCTCATCACTAGCGGCACTCTCATCACTATCACTCTTATCAAACTCAAAATCAAGATCACGATCGTCAGTTTCATAAGGATCGATCTTAGGAACAATGTCATCCAGGAACTTGTTCGGAACTACCGTAATGAAAGGAACATAGGAGTTTGTCGCGAGGGATTTGACCAAATAGGATCGTCCAGTTCCTATCGAACCTATCACTAAAATACCCCTAGAGGGGGATAGGGCTAAGCGGAGCGAAAAGGGTTTTCCATCAGATCGGAACGAGGTTTGTGAATAAGTGATTGTCTGAAAATGAGCAAGGAATATCCGTCTTTCGGCTAAACAGGATCTATTGAACTCATAATTCATTAGATCCTTTTGATGAATGTCAACTACGTATCGTAAGTAAATTGATCCCGGTTGTTCAACCATTTGATAACTAGAGTCATTCTTTGATAAACCATCACTATGAGTCAGACTCAATAGCATTTGATCGATCCTTTTTTCTGTCGTTAAGGTGGAGAACTGAACCAAGAATTCTCTTTCGTCATCCTTAATCAAATCACTGTTCGCGACCCAGGATTCTATTTGATCATCAATCCACTCAACGTTCACTAGCAATGAATGGAGCTCTTTACTTGTACGACTGAGATGTCTCGTATTTCTCGAAAAAGTGATTCGATTGATGGGATTTGGTATGATCCTTAGGAAATCCATGATACCGATGAGATTGCTATTCCAAAATTTCTTCTTATTAAAAGCAGAACCCCATATTGCTTCGAGAAAATAGACGAATTGTTCCAGAGCAACTAGAAAGAGATTCTTTAACCAGAAAGAATTTCGCTCAGATGGAGGATACCTATCCAGAAGTTTTCGCAACTCAATCATGTATGATGGAATCATCAAAGATTTGATCTTTTTGAAATCCGTCTGTAACTCACTAGAGGCTCGGGAAACAAAGAGAAGATGGGTATTAACGAGATATCCAGCAACAAGAAGAAGGAAAAGGATGAGGAACTCCCGAGCATTTGATGATCTCAGCCATAGGGGTGACTCATTCTCAGTATTTCGATGAATGATTTCTGCGGACCGAAGAAGCATCTGGCCCCAACGACTCGAAATCGCACCGAAATTCCATTTTTCAAAAAGAGTCAACCACAATTTTGTCTGAAGAATCCACCATGATGTCTCCAGAATACCCTGAAAAAGATAGATGTGACTGCGCAATAGGTTTGAAAAAGGATCCAAAAGGGTGAATTTGAGATACTTGAACCCTGTCAAAGTAAAGAACCACGGTATATAGGGTTGGAACAGAGTCCATTGTGCGAGAGCACGCTCTCGTTGAAGGGTGCTATCATCCATCTCCCTAACGCAAAGACTCCGTTTTTTCCTCTTTTTGGATTTCTCAGCCCAAATCAAACCCATGTTTGAATTGAAATTGAGATACTGCTTCCCTTCGGAATCAGATAGATTCATATCTGAAAGAGGTGGACAATCCGTTCTTTCAAAATGGACTATTTGTCCCTCTGTTAGAGGTGTTCCAGAAATGTCTGCGATCGAATAAATAGCTCTACCAACGAATGGATCGGATCGCATGAAAGATTTGTACAAGTTATCCGTTTCGTCACCACTTTGTGGCAAATCCTTAGGTATGAATATCTTCGATACCTGTGACTCGATTGGTGAAATCGTATCTCGCTCCAAAAAAACATGTTTTTTTTTACCGACGCACAAAGAAAATCTTTGGTTGCGAATGAACAAGATATTGAGGAATTGTCCATACGTAAGATCAGAATTCTTGAGAAGGGCCTTTTCTACAGAAAAAGGGAATTTTTTGTTCCAATCGAACCAGAAGGGATGTGGATTATTCAAGAATCGAAGTCGATTTGCTTTAGAAAAAGAAGATATCAATGAACTTCGATGAAATGGTTTCACGGGATTCAGCCAATTGTCTCGATCGTGGGATATCATTGAGAAATAGGAATCCGTGGTATCCAAATTGTTCCTGCAATTCTTTCGAGTCGAGAATGAGTCAATCATCCATTTTGTCTTATTGAACAAAAAGGGTGATAGTGTGCCTCCATTGATCGAGAATTTCGATTGTTTGGAAGGATCATGATCATCCAATAAGAAGGGTTTCCATTGATTTTTAGTAAAAGGAACGATTGGAACACCTATTGATTCTGGATTGCAGAGTGGATCATTCGGCCCTTTCAATTCATAGATATAGATGGGGATCTCAGACCCAGGAATGGGGGGACTTCCGATACTCAAAAAGAAAAAAGGAAGTGACTTCGACCAAAAGGACAAAAAGAGAAGTGACTTCGACCAAAAGAAGAGAAGTGACTTCGACCAAAAGGGAAGTGAATTCGACAAAAATAAAGATGCCTTCCCCAAAAGGAAACTAGGGGGCTTTTTCAAAAAGGGATGGGACTTCGACAGGTTGACCAGAAACTCGGCCCAATCCATCCAACAATCAATCCAATATTGAGTCGGATTCATACGGAATCGATTCAGATGACTCCCGAAGCGATTCAGATGACTCCCGAAGTGATTCAGATGACTCCCGAAGCGATTCAGATGACTCCCGAAGCGATTCAGATGACTACGGAAGCGATTCAGATGACTACGGAAGCGATTCAGATGACTACGGAAGCGATTCAGATGACTACGGAAGCGATTCAGATGACTACGGAAGCGATTCAGATGACTACGGAAGCGATTCAGAGAAATACGGAATCGATCTCGATTCAGAGAAATACGGAATCGATTCAGATGAATACGGAATCGAGATCGATGAATACGGAATCGATTCAGATGAATACGGAATCGATAGCGAGATCGATGAATACGTAAGCGATCGCGATGATGATGATATCGATCGAACACTACTTGAAATTGAAAACGCCTCTTCGCCTCAGAAATCAAATGTTCCTGGAAATTTTGGGTCCATTTGTATCTATATGCATTAGGATCCCGATTCATGGATCTCTCGGTTCGAGAACTAAGAGGGTCCGACCCTTTCTTCTGACTCTTTTTCAAATTCGAGAGATGTTGGTTGATCGTAGATTTCATTCTCGTTCTATGATTCCGAGTCTCATTTCCTATTGAATCCCCTTTCATTCCATATTCGAAGTTGCGATTGGATCGATTCATTACCATGAAAAAGAATCGATTTGATACATTTCTTATGGACCCATAGGTCCTAGAGTGGATTTGAATCAGATTTCGGATCAATCTAGATGGATTGACTGGCGCCATTATGTTGTTACTAGCCACTTTTTTGGATTTTGGATCTTCAGAAAAAATAGGAGGTACAACCAATAAAGATTTCTTTTTCGATTCATCGCCGGAGTGAAATCCCTCAGAAAAAGGAAAAAATACCCTCTCATAATCAGACACCAGATCCGGCTCGGTGATTGAGAGAATGAGTCGATCTGCCATTTTTGAAAATCTCTGTTCGGATTCAAAATCGTGGTCTAACGTGTACCCCACCCTGTTCCGGTCATGGAATAGATGAAAGAAATCCAAAAATGGATTTTGGGTCAAGAATGAAATCTTATTGGAACTGTCCAGATCCGGTTCATCCTTCGGAACCATAGCACATCCCGGATCTGATGAAATAGGATGAATTGCGATGGTCTTTTGTAAATACGGAATGATCTTGAATAGATCCACTATTTCTTTCTTTTCCGATCGCCTGGAAGGGACAAAAGAAACATCGTGTTGTTTCTTCAACAATTTAGGATCGGACCTCTCAGTAGGATTCGAATCTAGAGGAAGGTCTGACCATCGGTCCGAGAAAAAAGAACGAATTGATCTTGTAGGATTCCCAAGAAATTCTTCGATTTCTTCCGGAAGCAGATGACGAACCATCCGCTTCTCACGTTCCGCGAATCGCTGGGACCTTGAGGAATCTCCAGAAAGGCTTTTCGGGAATCGGTCGGATTCTATCTCGGTTCCTTCCGTTTGAAGAAAGGAAGGATCCCAATCCAAAAGAATCGATCTTTCTTTGAGTTGTTGAATCTCTCTTTGATTGATCAATGTGTGAGATTCCGAATCCTCATTCCTAATGGAATCGAAAGCCTCTCTGGATTGATCCGAAGATCCTTTCAATTGGCTAGAATCCCCTACTTGAAAGAAACTAGATCTTGGGGAATCAGAGTGAATATTTGACGATACATTCCAGACCTTGCTAAAAAAACCATCCTTGTTTCCCAACCACCCATTGTCTAACCAAATCCAATTCTCTCTCGATACCTTCCTCAAAAAATCCGATCCCTGTTGTTTGAAGAAAGCTTCCCCTTCGATTGATCTTTTTTCACGAAAAGCAGGCATGAGATAACAAATCCAGTGTTTCACTAAGATTTCGAATAGCTGTCCCGAATTCAAGTTGATTCTGTTTCGCTTCTTCCTCGGAGAAAGGCCATCAAACCTGTCCCAATCGTGGTCCCTGCCGATCGAATCATCCGTCGTATAGGATACAAAAAGAAACTCCAGATATTGGAGATCTTTCTCTTTGAATGAGATCTCAATTCCAGCTACGGTTTCTTTCGATATCTTCCAACTCGAATCCCTATTTGTTCCGATCCAGTTCCTCCACCACCGCGAACCCCAGTTCGAGTCAGACATGATACACTTTTGAGTTATTGGGAGAACCAAAGGAATCCCTTTCGGATCCATGGAACAACTCTCAGAGATCTTTTTCCCTTTTGGAAGATCCAGAAGCGAAACAACCAACCTATGGGACGACCGAAACAATGTATCATTTCTGGATCCAATGGAATTCATAGGGAGAGGAAGAAGCCCCCTCAAATAGAGATTTTTTCTTTCGACCATAGTTTGATGGTGCATACGAGATAGAACGACCGCTACTAGAATCAGGACTACACCCTTAACCAGTACTGCAACTTTGCTCGTGAAAGATCGGTTGCTTGGTGAACCCGAAAGCGGGATACTCCAAATTCGGGGGTCAAAAAGTTTCAGAAAACGTTCTTGGTGGAAAAAAAGGTAAGTGAAAGATCCCACTAAATCGAATTGGGTCCATGAATCTAACAAATAACCAAAATTCTGACTTTCTCTCAATATCTCTCTCAATTCGACGATCCACAATTGGACTTCATAGCGTCTCCACGGTTTTATTGGCATAGTTAATAGTTATGAGTTCTGTAGGGTTGGAACGGATTGATTCACGATGTATGATGATCCAAGCATCCATGGCTGAATGGTTAAAGCGCCCAACTCATAATTGGCGAATTCGTAGGTTCAATTCCTACTGGATGCACACCAATGGGAGAAGTTCAGTCTCTTGGAACTGGCTCTGTCTCATCATCATCAGAGAAATGAATCAATCGTTTTTTTATTCTTCTATATGTATATACTCGAATTCTTCTATATGTATATACTCGATTCGACGGGTTTTCTGGTTTTCCGAATTCTTTCGATCTTCTATTTCTTCTATTTCTATAGAGTTCGATTTCGATAGAGTTTTCTAGGAGATTCGGTCGATTCGGTCGATTCGAATTCGAATCGTACTAGAGAACGAATTGGTGTGGTATATTCATACTATAACATAGGAACCGTAAGAACTCGAATTCTTATCAATACTGGAACTCATAGGAAAGAAAGTAGATTTATGGCTACAAGCAACTCGAACTATAGACTAGTTACAGAAAAAAGTGTTAGGCTATTTGTGGGGAAGAATCAATATACTTCTAATGTCGAAACAGGATTAACTAGGACAGAAATCAAGCATTGGTTCGAACTCTTCTTTGGGGTTAAGGTCCTAGCGATCAATAGTCATCGGCTCCCGGGAAAGGCTCGAAGACTGGGCCCTATTCGGGGACATACAAGGCATTACAGACGTATGATCATTACGCTTCAACCGGGTTATTCTATTCCACTCCTTTTGCCGAAAGAAAAGAGCTTCAATCAAAATACTGAATAACACGGCGAGACATTTATACAAAACTTCTAGCCCGAGCACACGCAATGGGGCCACAGACAGGCGAGGGAAATCCAATCCACGAAAGAATTTGATCTCTGGACAGCATCATTCTGGGAAAGGGAGGAATGCCAGAGGAATCATTACCGCAAGGCATCGAGGGGGAGGTCATAAGCGTCTCTACCGTAAAATCCATTTTCGACGGAATCAAAAAGAAATATCTGCGAGAATCGTAACCATAGAATACGACCCGAATCGAAATGCACACATTTGTCTCATACACTGTGGGGATGGTGAGAAGAAATATATTTTACATCCCAGAGGGGCAAGAATTGGAGATACCATTCTTTCGGGTACAGAAGTTCCTATCTCAATGGGAAATGCCCTACCTTTGAGTGCGGTTTGAACCATGGATTTACGTAATTGGAAGTAACCAATCAGGTTTACGACGAAACCTAGAAATCGATCACGGATCCTAGTTGAATGCCTCTACGGAATAGACCTCAACAGAAAACTGAAGAGTAACGGCAGCAAGTGATTGAGTTTAGTAGTTTCTTATATAAAATTATTGACTCGAGAGATATGGTAATATGGAGAAGACAAAATTGTTTGAAGCACCGACAGAACCAGAAACGCCCTTCTTTGCTTTGTTTCAAAGAGAAGAAGAGAGATTATGCACATTTCATTTGATGGTCAGAGGCGAATTGAAAGCTAAGCAATGGGAATTCTACCCCCCGGGGAAAAAGAGAGATGTCTCCTACGTTACCCCTACTATTTGGAAGTATCAACGTAATTTCATAGAGTCATTCGGTCTGAATGCTACCTGAAGAACATAAGCCAGATGACGGAACGAAGAGACCGAGAATGTAGAATATCATCACAGAAGTGATTCGGCCTATTTGGATGCCTATCTATCCACTCATGTGATACTTCATCATCCATCATACGATTCGATTCATATAGGATCCATCCGTCTAGATATCCTCCTCCACATTCAGAAAGCCGTATGCTTTTGAAAGAAGCTTGTACAGTTTGGGAAGAGGTTTTGATTGATCAAAAAGACGAGAATCTACTTCAACCGATATGCCCTTAGGCACGGCCATACATAACATCGAAATCACACTTGGAAAAGGTGGACAGTTAGCTAGAGCAGCAGGGGCTGTAGCAAAACTGATTGCAAAAGAAGGTAAATCGGCCACATTAAGATTACCATCCGGGGAGGTCCGTTTGATATCCAAAAACTGCTCAGCAACAGTCGGACAAGTGGGTAATGTTGGGGTGAGACAGAAAAGTTTGATGCGTAGAGCTGGATCTAAGCGTTGGCTAGGTAAGCGTCCTGTAGTCAGAGGAGTGGTTATGAACCCTGTAGACCATCCCCATGGGGGTGGCGAAGGAAGGGCCCCCATTGGTAGAAAACACCCCACAACCCCTTGGGGGTATCCTGCACTTGGAAGAAGAAGTCGAAAACGGAATAAATATAGCGATACTTTCATTCTTCGTCGACGTACTAAATAGGAAAATCTTGAACATCGAATATGTTTCTTCGTCTTTCTAAAAGAAAAAAGATAGGAGTAAGTAGCTGTGCCACGTTCAAAAAAAAAAAATCCTTTTGTTGCGAATCATTTATTAGAAAAAATTGAGAAACGCAACATCAAGGGGGAAAAAGAAATAATTATAACTTGGTCCCGCGCATCTACCATTATACCCACAATGATCGGACATACAATTGCCATTCATAATGGAAAAGAGCATTTGCCTGTTTATATAACAGAGCGTATGGTAGGTCAAAAATTGGGAGAATTCGCACCTACTCTTAATTTCCAGGAACATACGAGAAACGATAATAAAAATAAATCTCGTAGTTAATCTGAATGAATAAAGTGAATATTAGGTGCTCATCGTGCATTCGTAGGAGGTAAACCGAATGATAAAGAAAAACAAAGTTGTAGAAGTCTATGCTTGCAGTGAATATATCCGTCTGTCTGGTAACAAAGCGCGAAGAGTCATTGATCAGATTCGTGGACGTTCCTATGCCGAAGCACTTCGGATATTAGGACTTATGCCTTATGGAGCATGTGAACCAATTTTAAAATTGGTTTCTTCTGCGGCAGACAATGCGAGTCACAATATGAAGATAAATAAAACGGATTTAATCATTAGTAAAGCCGAAGTCAACAGGGGTACTATCAGGAAAAAGTTAAAACCTCGAGCGCGAGGGCATAGTTATCCGATAAAAAGAACCACCTGTCGCATAACTATTGTATTCAAAGATGTAGGAAAAGTTAGAAGGAAAGTAGAAAAGTTTTTAAAAAACCCGGAAGAGCACATAGAAAAGTTTATAAACAACCCTAAGGAAGAATTTGAAAAGTTTTTAAAAAACCTTACCAAGGAAGAAATTAGGGAACTGATTCTAACTCTATTTACAATTTTTTTACTAATGAAACTAATTAGAGTTTTCCCAGATATAAGGAAAGTTCTCATAAATATGGAGAAAGATTCCATAAATATGGAGAAAGATTCCATAAATTGGAAAAAAAAAGATGGATAGATATATATACTAAATATACAGATAGAAGAGAGAGGTATTTCTATATGATAGATCGGGACAGATTGAAATTGAGCTGGGCTAATAGGGAGAGTGAGGGTGTATGGGACAAAAAATAAATCCACTTGGTTTAAGACTTGGTACAACCCAAAGACATCATTCCCTTTGGTTTGCAGAACCAAAAAATTACTCCAAAGGTCTTCAGGAAGATCAAAAAATACGTGATTGTATCAAGAATTTTGTACGTGATTGTATAAAGAAAAATGTAAAAAAAACCATTCCTTCCAATGAAACAATCATTTCACGTCTAGAAATTCAAAAAAGTATCGATGTGCTAAAGGTCGTAATCTATACAAGCTTCCCAGACTTGCCAAAATTTTTAAGAAAGGGGAAACCACCAAGAATCAAAGAATTACAGACCAATGTAGCAAAAGGGTTTCATTCTGTGAACTATAAACTCAACATTGCTATCAGAATAATTACAAAGCCCTATGGACAGCCTACTATTCTTGCAGAATACATAGCCAACCAATTAAAAGAAAGAGTTGCATTTCGAAAGGCAATGAAAACCGCAATTGAATTACTCATTGACGAAGGGAATACAAAAGGAATTCAAATACAAATTGCAGGCCGTATCGACGGAAAAGAAATTGCACGTGTCGAATGGATCAGAGAAGGTAGGGTTCCGCTACAAACCATTCGAGCTAAAATAAATTATTGTTCATATACAGTTCGAATGGTTTATGGGGTATTAGGCATCAAAATTTGGATATTTGCGGGCGAGGAATAAAAATCCTTTGTTTTGATTTCCGTTCTATCCAACGATAGAACACAAAATGACAAACTCCTTCATTCCTTTTTGTTCAATCAAAAATGAACAATTCTTTTTTTTTTTATTTTATTCGATTCTATTCTATAGGATTGAATAAAAATTGGATTGACCCTTTGGTATAATTGCTATGCTTAGTGTGTGACTCGTTGGTTATTTCCTTTAGGTTTAAGTTAGGGTTCAAAAAAAAAAAGGGGAGACGGCCCATATCACAATAAGACTATACACTAATACCGATAGAACTCATAACTATAGAACTACTAACCAGCTCATTACTTCGTATTATCTGGATCCAAGGCACCAGTGACTCTCTGATCGATTGATCCGAGAGTTGTAGCAACTGAACTCTTTTTCCATAAAAGAAAAATCAATCTGATTCTGGATTGTGAAAAAAAAGAAAAGGATCAGGTAAATGGAAGGATGATAGAAAGAGAGAACTAGAATATCCCTGATATATGATTCCAATATGTATGGTCTATAAATAATCTCAGAAAAGGCAGTGTAATAAAGCATCAATACGTAAGAAGAACCTAAAACAAAGAGCATCAAGTCAATTGAAAGGCTGAGGAAATTGACTCAGGAAGAACAACAAATTCAATTACGAGCTCCATTGCAGAAAATTCGGCCTAGCCATTCAGCAAGAAGTGATGGGAACGACGGAACCTATGAATGCAGAAGATTCTATTGAAAACGAATTCTACTCATTCATTGGGTGGGATGGCGGAACGCACCAGAAACCAATTCAATTATTCTGAGAGGTCATGGACTGACCCTTCGGATGAACCAGATCTTGAAAGAGTCAATATTCGCCCGCGAAAGCCTTACGACGTTTTAGGATATTCACTAAAAGTCCAAATCAAGATTGGTTATCTCTTATAGCAAAAAGAAATTCTAAATCAAATTAGATTCTAGATGTATAGAAATATCTCTACGACTATTCGTGTATACAATCTTAGATCTAAAAAAAGAAAAAAAGAATCCTATGATTCATTATTTATTGAATACTTATCTCTAATATTATTTCTCGAATATTATTGAATCGTTTCATTCGCGAGGAGCTGGATGAGAAGAAACTCTCATGTCCAGTTCTGCAGTAGAGATGTGAAACAACCATCAACTATAACCCCAAAAAAACCAGATTCCGTAAACAACATAGAGGAAGAATGCGGGGCGTTTCTTCTCGAGGCAATCGGATTTGTTTCGGTAGATATGCTCTTCAGGCACTTGAGCCGGCTTGGATCACATCTAGACAAATAGAAGCAGGACGACGAGCAATGACACGGTATGCGCGTCGTGGTGGAAAAGTATGGGTACGCATATTTCCAGACAAACCTGTTACAATAAGACCAACGGAAACGCGTATGGGTTCGGGAAAAGGATCTCCTGAATATTGGGTATCGGTCGTGAAACCGGGTCGAATACTTTATGAAATGGTTGGGGTATCAGAAAAAGTAGCTAGAGAAGCGATTTCAATAGCTGCGTCCAAAATGCCTATACGAACTCAATTCCTTATTGTCGAATAAGGAATATGCAAACAAAGAAAAGGGGTCTTTCAAAGAAAAGGGGTCGTTCTGATGAAAAACCAACCTGCGGTTGGTTTTTTTTGGCCAAACAATATTTCTTTTTTCCTTTGCCCTTTCTTTGGATTGAAAGAAAAAATCAAAAAAAGCTATGATTCAATCTCAGACCCATTTAAATGTAGCAGACAACAGCGGAGCTCGAAAATTGATGTGTATTCGAATCATAGGAGCTAGTAATCGCCAATATGCTTATATTGGTGACATTATTGTTGCTGTAATCAAAGAAGCCGTGCCTCATATGCCTCTCGAAAGATCAGAAGTGATCAGAGCTGTAGTTGTACGTACATGTAAAGAACTCAAACGTGACAATGGCATGATAATACAATATGATGACAATGCCGCAGTTGTCATTGATCAAAAAGGCAATCCAAAAGGAACTCGAGTCTTTGGTGCGATCGCTTGGGAATTGCGAGAGTTGAATTTTACTAAAATAGTCTCATTAGCCCCTGAGGTTTTATAAAAACTCATAGACGAGACCACAATATTTTTAGTGTATCTGAAATAGATTCACTGAAAAATAGATTGAATGAATTAGTAGATTGTGTCTCACGTATATCCCTTAATAGTACTAATTGATAAAACAACAAAAAGAGCATGTTGATAATAAAAAAAACTCGAAGGCACCAATGATTATAGCTCATCATGGGTAGGGACACTATTGCCGACATACTCACTTCTATACGAAACGCGGAGATGAATAACAAAGAACTGGTTCGAATAGCATCTACTAATATCACCGAAAACATTGTGAAAATACTTCTGCGCGAAGGCTTTATCGAAAACGTGAGGAAACACCGAGAAAGGAACACAAATTTCTTAGTTTCAACCCTACGATATAGAAGAAGGCATAGAAAAGGGCCATCTAGAACTATTTTAAAACGTATCAGCCGACCCGGTGTACGAATCTATTCTAACTATCAACGAATCCCTAAGATTTTAGGAGGAATGGGGCTTGTAATTCTTTCTACTTCTCGAGGCATAATGACAGATCGAGAGGCTCGACTAGAAAGAATCGGAGGAGAAATTTTGTGTTATATATGGTGATCTTTCTGGGATCCGAATTGGGTCGGTAACTTCCTATTCTTATTTGTGACAAAAAAAAGCATACGAATATCACTTTTCTTCCATGAATTGATACTTTAAAGGGATTCCTTCGAATGACAGAACAAAAATGGATTTATGAAGGTTTAATTACGGAATCATTGCCCAATGGCATGTTCCGGGTTCGTTTAGATAATGAAGATCTGATTCTAGGGTATATTTCAGGAAAGATCCGATGTAGTTTTATACGGATACTACCAGGAGATAGAGTCAAAATCGAAGTAAGTCGTTATGATTCAACCAAGGGACGTATCATTTATCGACTCAATAACAAAGATTCGAATGACTAGGTAACCTTTTCAACACTCCCATGACTTTCGCGGGGACTCGCATTTCAAAATTGAAAGAGACTTATTTTCTTCCACGGAGTCGATTAAAAATGAAGGAATTACAAATATGAAAATAAGGGCCTCCGTTCGTAAAATTTGTCAAAGATGTCGACTGATCCGTAGGCGGGGACGAATTATAGTAATTTGTCCCAACCCGAGACATAAACAGAGACAAGGATAATCCTTCGAATCGAAACTCAAAATCAACAAACAATAGAGGCTCTCTCAATGTCCAAATGCTCTGTTTTAACATGAAATGGATATATCCATATATCTCTGACTCCCATTTATGAGATGACAAAATATGGCAAAACCTATTATAATAAGACCAAGAATTGGTTCGCGTAGGAAAGGGCATCTTAGTTGGCGTAGAAGTGGGCGTCTTCGTTCCCGTAAGAATGTTCGTCGAATACCAAAAGGGATTATTCATGTTCAAGCCGGTTTAAATAATACCATAGTAACGGTTACAGATGTACGGGGTCAGGTGGTTTCTTGGGCCTCCGCCGGTACTTGCGGATTCAAAACAGCAAGAAAAGCAACACCATTTGCTGCCCAAACCGCAGCGGG